GTGATCGATAATACCATAATCTTGAGCTTCTGTTGCCGACATAAAATAGTCTCTTTCCAGATCCTTCTGTATAACATCTACAGGTTTACCTGTGTTTTCTGCATAAATATCCGCAATTGTGTTACGAAGTTCAAGCATATCTTCTGCTTCTATTTTTAAGGAATGTATATTTCCCTTAACACGGGCACTGCTAGGTTGGTGAATCATCACCTTAGCATTAGGGTATGTTACCCGTTTAGTAATTGTTCCTCCCACCAGGATCAAAGATGCTGCTGATGCAGCTAATCCCATATTTATTGTACATACATCAGGTACAATGTACCTCATTGTATCATATATAGATATAGCTGCCTCTGCTCCTCCACCGGTAGAGTTTATATATATGCTGATATCAGTATAAGCATCAGTATCATCATAAACATCAGTTTCCGAATCCAGTTGTAACAAGAGAGCGATAAACCGATTGGTGAAAAGTTTCTTAATTTCTTTGCATAGAAAGAGTGCTCTTTCTATGTAAAGTCGTTCATATATGCCAATCCAAGTCGGTTTATCCTCGAAAAAACGACGATAACGTACTTTTGGTATACCCAAAGGCATATTATATTCAGCCTATTTTTGCAAATAACTAATAGATTCGATTTCTTTTCTTTCAGTTATTCTTTTATCCGTCTAGGGTCAATCAATAACAAAACACATTATTCCAATATATCAAATATCGATTCCAATGGCTTTTGCTACTAGAACCTTCCCAACCACGATTCTTGCTTTTCTTCCCATTCTTAAATAATGAATTCGATCTTGATTATATTAGAAAGTTTACAAATTCGCATAAGGTCGCTGAGTTGGGTTTAACTAGGTATGACCAGGTTGGAATCTACTGGAAAATGAACCTATGTATGCACAACCGGGTACTTCGATCTTAATTACGTTAAAAAGTAATTCTTGAAGTGGTAGAAAAGGGTTTTTGAAGATGAAAGTTATTCGTTCAAATAACTTCCGAGAAAAAATTGACCAATACTTGAAATAAGAACCGGCAATAAACGAATATCGCCATTAATAGGATTTTTATTAGAAATGTCATTAAAATGACATAAGACAGAAATATAAAAAATACTGTGACCTTCATAATTCAGCCCATTTTTGCAAATAACTAATAGATTCGATTTCTTTTCTTTCAGTTATTCTTTTATCCGTCTAGGGTCAATCAATAACAAAACATATTATTCCAATATATCAAATATCGATTCCAATGGCTTTTGCTACTAGAACCTTCCCAACCACGATTCTTGCTTTTCTTCCCATTCTTAAATAATGAATTCGATATTGATTATATTAGAAAATTTACAAATTCGCAATAGTCGGTTTTTCGTCTAAAACACGGTGATATAGAGTAATCTTATCTTATTTAAGTTCGAAACGTTTTGTAATCTTCAACCAGTTATGTGCTTCAATATAATTGCTTGGAGTAAGCGCTATAGCTTGTTTCCAATACTCAGCAGCTTGATTGGACCAAGCCTCTGCAATTTCAGAATCGCTCTCTAGAACGGCCTTTTCTCCCCGGTCGGAATAGAGAATTCTTTCCCTTAGAACTGTACTTGAGAGTTTCCTACCTCATACGGCTCAGTAATCTATTCTGATTTCTTTTATCCTGATTTATTCTATAAAAAGCCCTTTTTTACCAATTGAAGAAAAAATTGCACAATTCTTGAAATATGAACCGGCAATAAACGAATACGACAATTAATAGGATACATATTAAAAATATAATTGTAATTACATAAGACAGAAGGAAAAACAATTTTAAAACCGTAGAAATATCAACTAAGAACTGCTTGCGAAAAACCCAACGTTTAATCCCGCAAGCAGTTGCGTACTGAACCCTTTTCCACAGGGTCATTACTGTGACCTTCATAATTCAGCCCATTTTTGCAAATAACTAATAGATTCGATTTCTTTTCTTTCAGTTATTCTTTTATCCGTCTAGGGTCAATCAATAACAAAACACATTATTCCAATATATCAAATATCGATTCCAATGGCTTTTGCTACTAGAACCTTCCCAACCACGATTCTTGCTTTTCTTCCCATTCTTAAATAAAGAATTCGATATTCATTCCAAAAAAATAGTGGGTTCCATCGTTTCTATGGTTACCTCTCAAACGGTGAGGTCCTCTCTATACACCGGAGCTTCTTTTTTCAATTAATCAAAAGATTTTGTGAACTTGTATAGTTCATATTCTTTGGCTCTACCTATTAATTAGAAAGTAGAAAGTAATAGCCCTTTTCACACTAAGAGTTATCCATACAGTGACGGCATTTCATTCGAAAAGTTGGCTAGGTAGCTAACCCTATGAGTCCGTTCTTTCAGTTTAATTTAATGCTATTTCCTCCGCTTAATGAATAACTTTTTGCTACCAATGGAGAATTACTTCTTATTTCAAATCGAAAATGATTGGATTTTCACCAATGGAAACCATCAATTTGTATAGAATAAATAGGTATATAATATACCTTTATATTACTATCCTATTCATCAGTACTGGTTGTTGATACTGGAAAAATTCTCTTATCTGTTCGAATTCATGATCTGAACGAGTCGCACATACACCCTAGCACATGTTCCTCGACGCTGAGGACATCCTTTAAGAGCGGGAGATTTCTTACCATTTTTTTTTGGCTGTCTGACGTTTCTAAGAAGTTGTGTAATAGTTGGCATATTGTGTATATATCTATACAGAATCCAATTTCTTTGTTTCGATCGATCTTAACCTGATGTTTTTTTTCTCAATTTTCCTTTTTTGAATATGGAATATTCCATATTCAAAAAAGGAAAATTCGACTTTGAAATAGATTGACAAAAAATCAATCGGATCACTCTTTTATTTCATTTTCTTTTTTGGACTTTACTATGTGATCGATAATACCATAATCTTGAGCTTCTGTTGCCGACATAAAATAGTCTCTTTCCAGATCCTTCTGTATAACATCTACAGGTTTACCTGTGTTTTCTGCATAAATATCCGCAATTGTGTTACGAAGTTCAAGCATATCCTCTGCTTCCATCATTAAGGAATCTATATTTTTATTTGTGCCAGTCAGGACACTTCTAGGTTGGTGAATCAAAATCCTAGCGTTAGGGTATGCTACCCGTCTAGTAATTGTTCCTCCGGCCAGGATCAAAGATGCTCCTGATGCAGCTAATCCCATAGCTATTGTACACACATCAGGTAACATAACTTTTATAATATCATAAATGGCTATTGATTGGTGTGCGTCTCCACCAAGAGAGTTTATATATATATATATATCAGTATCATTATAATCATCAGTTTCCTCATTCAGCAGTAACAAGAGAGCGATGAACCGATTGGCGAAAGGTGTCGTAATTTCTTTGCATAGAAAGAGTGTTCTGTCTATGTAAAGTCGTTCGTAAATGTCAATCCAAATCGGTTTTTTATCTAAAACATTAACATTACGATCTAAATCATCATCGTAATCACGATAAGGTATTCTTGGTATTGGCATATATTTTTTATCCTAATTTTTGCAAATAACTAATAGATTCGATTTTTTTCTTTCAGTTATTCTTTTATCCGTCTAGGGTCAATCAATAACAAAACACATTATTCCAATATATCAAATATCGATTCCAATGACTTTTGCTACTAGAACCTTCCCAACTACGATTCTTGCTTTTCTTCCCATTCTTAAACAATGAATTCGATATTGATTATATCATACAGTTTACAAATTCGCAATAGTCGGTTTTTCGTCTAAAACACGGTGATAAGGTATTCTTGGTATGCGTAAAGGTATAAAATTGAATTCCATTTTTGAAAATATTTTGATGCACTTGAACAAGGAAACAGAAATTAGCATATTCTCAAATAAAATTCTCAAATTAAGCAAGCAGATTTTCTTGAATCATACAGGAATTGGGATAAACTAAAAAAAAAAGGAAAATTCGAGTTTCAAATACATAAAAAAAATATTCGAGGAAAGGCTATAATCAAATTCTTGATTAGATCTTCTTAATCAATTTTATTTCTTTAATGGGTTTCTTTTTATTTTATATCTTTTTATTTTCTAATAAATAAGAAAAATAAAATTCATTTTAATGAATTGAATGTGAATTCAAAATAAAAATATAGAGTAATCTTTTCTTATTTAAGTTCGAAACGTTTTGTAATCTTCAACCAATTATGTGCTTCAATATAATTGCTTGGAGTAAGCGCTATAGCTTGTTTCCAATACTCAGCAGCTTGATTGGACCAAGCCTCTGCAATTTCAGAATCGCTCTCTAGAATGGCCTTTTCTCCCCGGTCGGAATAGAAAATTCTTTCCCTTAGAACTGTACTTGAGAGTTTCCTACCTCATACGGCTCAGTAATCTATTCTTTCTTTTCTATCTATTCTGATTTCTTTTATCCTGATTTCTTCTATAATTGGATAATTCAATTTCTCTTCATTTTTTTTTTTTATTGTTAATTATAAAAAAAGAAAAAGTTAATTACAGTAAGTTTCAAACTCTGATTTCGTTAATAATCAATCAGTTTTTTCTTTTCTTCCCACCTTCAGAAGAATAAAGCATATATAGCTCATAAATATATTTTTATGATTTTCTGAGAGGTAACTATCTCGTTTTCATATAGAAAATTGCTATAGAATCTTTGAAAATGAATTTTCTCAATAAGAAAAAAGACTTACTATCTTTGGGATCTAAAACTACACCGCTGCTTAATATCTTAGTGGATCAACTCTATTACATAAGTGGATTCCTAACTTAATGTCCCCTATTATGGCATAAGTAAGCAGTTCTTAACTTTATCGACACAATAGCTCGCTAATTGATCTTTACGATGCTTCCTCTATTAATTTGATTTTTTATCCATAGAATAAAAAGTAGAGGCTTTTTTCTACCTATTTTGATTTTCGTGAAATCTGTTTATTTCCTACAGCTGATAAAAATCGTTGTTTTTGACGATTTCTATGTAGAAATCCTATTTTATCTAGTAGATACTAGCTAATTTCTTTTTTTTCTATAGTAGAGATAGTCGCACGTAATGACAGATCACAGCCATATTATTAAAAGCTTGCGGTAAAAAAGGATTTCGTTCTAGTGCTCGAAAATAATATTCCAAAGCTTTTGTATGCTCTCCATTGCTTGTATGTATAAGGCCTATGTTATAGAGTATATAACTTCGGTCATAAGGATCCATTTCTGGTCGCGTAGCTTCATAATAATTCTGTAAAGCTTCTGCATAATTTCCCTCGGATTGAGCCAACATTCGTTACGGTCGTTCAGTCTATTGAAAAGGTCTCCGTTCCAGAACCGTACATGATATTTTCATTTCATACGGCTCCTACCTTCTGTACATAATACTTAAGAAAAAATCTTTAGAATTAAAATCAAACTATTCTCATCTTATTATGAACTGAAAGAAGCTAGTATTTTTACTAGAAATCTCTAGTCAACCTTCTCATCAGAGGTTTTTTCTTAACACCAACTCTTCATATTACTACTATATATTTAGTAGTAGATGAAATGAATACATATTAGTAGTCGATGAAATGAAAGAGGTAACTCCAATAATTTCTTTGTTATTAACGCTTTCTGTTTCTGGGAATTAGTTACTTCAACGATCTTTTATGGTTTTATGGGTATCCAAAGTACGAACGAAATGGATGTTTGTTGTCCCAACCATTCTTTTTAGTCCCGATACTTAATAAGGAAAAGGGTTATTTCGAACAAAGTTTTTGTTTTGTTGATTTCTAAGTGTAGTGCTTTTTCCCTATACTTAATAGGGTATTTAGTAGAGTAGGATTTACCCGCAATACGAAGAAACCTATGGGTTTAATCTTTTGCTCAATGCTCAAATGGATGATTAAAGCATCTGAGATTGCATCAATCGAGGATACACGACAGAAGGGATTTATTGTTTTACCCTCACAAACTTTACCTTCACCAAGCGTAGGTTTCTTTTCATTATTAGGTTTTTTCTATCCCGCAATACGTTTTTCTTGTAAGACTTAATTTCTTGTAAGACTTAACTACAGGCTAAAAAAACAAGAAAAAAGAATCAAATCACACCATCTCTGTAATAGGTAAATGCCTTTTTTTCTCCTGAAGTTGTTGGAATTATTCCCAACAATATATTGGCTAAAATTGAAAAGGTCTTATCTATAAAATTCCCATTTATACGCGATCTAGGCATAATTACTAATCCGTTATATAATTCTTTTCATTACCCCTCGAGAAAATGATCTTAACAACAAAGTAAATATAAAGTCAAAAATTACGTAAAAAAAAAAGACTAGGTTTTGTTTCATTTAAGTTCAATAAAATAAAAAAAGATTTTATTTGACTATGTTATGTAGATAATTCAAGAAGTTTTTTTGGTTAGAATTCAAACAAAGGAAAAATCTTTTCATCATAAAATAAATCTTCCAAATATTAATTATATGTTTTATTTGCATAATATGTGGCATAATAAATATGCCACATCATAAATCTAAAAATTTGAAATAAAAAATTCATGGGACGATTATCTATTTAAAAATAGATCCGCGGAGTATTTTCTTTAAAAGAAAATAGAAAACTGGAAAGGTATTATTTATTCTTATGAAACCTATTAGTAATAAGAAAACTCCCCATTCACTCAGTTTTTCATCAAAAAATATAGAAAATATATATATATATATCTAATATATAGAGATTATAATATTAGGAGAGATGGCCGAGTGGTTGAAGGCGTAGCATTGGAACTGCTATGTAGGCTTTTGTTTACCGAGGGTTCGAATCCCTCTCTTTCCATTTTTTAAATTCTTCACTGTTCTTTATTAAAACAATATAATTAATATAATTATTGATAGTACCATTGCAGCAATAAAAAAACTTTTTCCTTTTTTCCTGTATCGATAAAATTGTTGAACAAAGTGATTAAGAATTTATAAAGGAAGGTTTTTTTTAATGAGAAAGATTAACCTTGCCTTTTTTTATGTTTCAGATTGGGACAAATCACCGTAAGTTGTTTACGTCTACGAACTAATCGACATCTTTTACAAATTTTACGAACTGATGCTCCAATTTTCATATTTCTTATGTATTATCTTTTTTCTTTGTTTCATTTACTGGGAAAAAATAAGACTCATCTATTTTTCTTGACTCTATCTCTCAGCAATACACGTATATGATTATGACGCATATTAGCAGAGAGATAAGACAGAACGACTATGATCTAAACGTACGTGGAACATGCTCTCGTTGAATTTGTTTACTGCTGTTCCTAGAAAAACAAAATACTTTCTACCATTTTTCTTCTTTTTCATCGGTTTATTTAAATGAAAACTTTTTTTGATTCATTTTTTTTTGATTTCCCCTTTTTCCTGGATTCTTGATTTCATTTCGATTTTTCTTCTTCTATCCCATAGGGATAGAATCAATAGAGAACCTTTTCTTCTTTATTTTATGAATCTATATTATTACATTCCAATTTCTTCTCGATACCTCTAATGTAGGGCTGGTGCTCAAAATTCATCACGACTCATAGAGCCGTAATCCCCTCGGAGATCCTTAACTTAACTGAAAATAAGGGGAATAATAGAAAAGAACTATCTTTTCTGTATACGTTCCCGCCTTTCATCCCTAAACCCCCCAGGTGTTGCATAAAAAGAGCTTTATTTTATTACTTCAATGATATAATAAAACCTTTTTTTTATGCGTCTAAGACCGTCGTTGTATTGCAATATTACGAGATCCCCCACCAATACAGGGGTACTGTTACGAAACAGTTCATAAGATAGATAGCATTTTACGATTTTATCAATCCCGCACAAGCGGGCCCGGAATGTACGTTCGTCCACTTGCTCGACTATGCAAGCTAAGAAGTATCGCATAAACGACCTCCAATTTAAAGAATAGAAATATTCATTTAAGATCCAAGTTAGTTTTGATTCAGATATCATTTTCTGAATCTCATTAACGTATACGTAGTATAGTAAAAGGGAAAGCAACACCCCTTTTTTGTGATTTCCTTATACTTATGAAGAAAATCTGATAGTAGATATTAAAAGGGAAAGCAACACCCCTTTTTTGTGATTTCCTTATACTTATGAAGAAAATCTGATAGTAGATATTAAAAGGGAAAGCAACACCCCTTTTTTGTGATTTCCTTATACTTTTGAATTCTTGAATAGGAGGTCGTTTATGCGATACTTCTTAGCTTACATAGTCGATATGAATAAAATCTGAAGGATTCACTGTTACATAGGTTTTGATTCAGATATCATTTTCTGAATTTCATTAACATAGATAGGTAATTCATGAAAATATTCGCTTACGTGTCAAAAGATAAAATAAAAATAGAAAATTTGAATATTTCTATTATTCAATATAAATATCATATTATTTATAATCGAATCATATCTTATTAAGATAAAACCTTATCTAATCATACCTTATTAATCCTTTTCTCCTACTTAAATGGTATATCTTTTTTGATTTTTATATTTCGAAATTTTGTTCTTTCCTTGCTTTCATTAACCCAAACTTCTTTCTTTAAAAAATTCTGCCCTTGTTAATATATCATAAACAGTCTCTGTAGGTTGAGCACCTTTTTTAAGGAAAAAAAGAATAGCAGAAAAATTTAAATAAGTTTTTTTATTTATTGGATCATAAAAACCTACTTTTCCAAGATCTTTTCCTTCTCTTCGGGACTGAGCATCAGTTGCAACGATTCGATAGATGGCTCATTGGGATAGATATAGATAAAAAAAGCCTCCCTAGAAACGTATGTGAAATTTTCACCTCATACGGCTCAAGAAAAATGATTTAAATTTATCTATAGAATGGAAAATGGGTTCAAAAAATCATGAATTAGACTATGATTCAAATAGAGTTCCTTTTTCCTTTTCGTTATAGAAAAAAATATCATTTTGACTCATGACTCAAGTTAAATAATTTTGAGAAAGTTCAAAGGAAAATCTTTATGAAGAAATTTCTTGAGCTGTCTATAAACTCTTTTGTTTGTTTTATCTCTAAGAAAGATATTTAGATTAAAATGATCCAATTACATTGTTGAGATAATTTCAACGAAGTATTTTCTTGTTCCGGAATCCTTTATATTTTCTTTTTGGAATCTTTAGGTTTATACATTACTTTGGAGATCTTTATTCCTTGTCAAAGGGAAAGCAACACCCCTTTTTTGTGATTTCCTTATACTTATGAAGAAAATCTGAAGGATTCACTTCCATTCCACCTTAAAATCAAAAGAGTTTTACCAATTTCCAACAATTTCACTTTCTCTCTTTTATTTTTTTTATTGTTTGAATTGGATTTTTTTTGATCTCGATGTTAAGAATATACTGACAAAGTTTCTTTCAATTAATTAAAATAAAATTAAGTTAATTCTCACTAACCCTGGATTCTTTCCCTTATTTGATAGAACAAATAAAAAAATCAAACGTCGAGCTTCATCATGTACTGTTTACGGGTTTTTGAACAGAACAAATTATGTCGAACCAAAAGCATTTTCATTACTCTAGAAAGAAAATGGTAGATGTAAAAATCCACAGAAAATTATGTCCTTCAAGTCGCACGTTGCTTTTTCCCACATCGTCTCAAACGAAGTTTTATCATAAGAGTCTTTTTTATTTTCGAAAATTATATAATTGATTCCATATTCCATATGGAATCATGAATAGTTGTTGGTTTAACCCCGATCATAGTTGCATATAAAAAGCTTTATTATATCACTTCAATGATATAATAAAACCTTTTTTTTATGCGTCTAAGACCATCGTTGTATTGCAATCTTATGAGATCCCCCACCAATACAGGGGTACTGTTACGAAACAGTTCATAAGATAGATAGCATTCTACGATTTTATCACTCCCGCACAAGCGGGCCCGGAATGTACGTTCGTCCATTTGTTGCACTACATAGGCTAAGAAGTATTTCATTTAGTAGTACCTCCATTCTTTTATTTAATTATTGGTAAAAATAAGACTCATTAACCCAATTTGCCTAATCTTGGTTAGGCGTTGTGTCTTTAGAGCTATTCCTTTGATCTGTTGATTTATAGGAATCGCTTCTTATTGTATTTGTGGTTTCTGTCGATTCAGTAGAGGTAGGATTCTCCATCGCTTGATGGTCGTTTTTAACCCTTTTTAATCGACTCTTTTTTGATTGAGGAGGAAATCTATAAAAAATCTTTCCTCTTTCTGGGTCAAATTCACTTATCAGGATCTTAACTCTATCCCCCAGTAATACACGTATACGGTTACGACGTATCTTACCAGAGAGATAACCCAGAACGATTCTATTACTAGGATCCAAGCGCACGTGGAACATTATATCTTTGATTGGGTCCACAATTGTTCCTTCATAAATAAATCGTTCATTGTTTTCTTTTCCAGGACTACTATTTTTTTTTTTTTTTTTCATAGGACACCTCCTTTAGTGTTAAATAATATTTGCGAAATTTTCGAAATCACATGAAATTTGTATACTGAATGATTCAAAATATCATTTTTTTTAGTAATGACATTACTGAGAGTTTTCTTTTTTATTTTTATGAGAATTACCATATATAACATAAAATTTCTCCTCCAATTCTTTGAAGTCGAGCTTCTCGATCTGTTATTATACCTCGAGAAGTAGACAGAATTACAATTCCTATTCCACCTAGAAGCTTAGGAATTCGTTGATATTTCGAGTAAATTCGAAAACTGGGTCGGCTTATACGTTTTAAACTAGTTCTATATATTCCTTTTTTTCTATAAAAAGGTAGACTTAAAATCAAGAAATTTTTGTTATTTTTTTTTTGTTTCCGAACATTTTCAATAAAACCTTCTCTTAAAAGTATCTTAACAATGCTTTCAGTAATGTTTGTAGACGGTACTGGAACAGTTTCTTTGTTAGCCATGTCAGCATTTCTTATCAAAGTAATAAGATTGGAAATAGTGTCCTTACTCATAACAAATTCGAATTATGGATTCTCGCAAATTTTTTTGTAATCAACATGTTTTCCTTTTTTTATTGATTTTTTCAAATATATACCCTAAAAAAATCCCCAATTTCATCTATTTAAGATATCCAATATATAATAGTCTCATTTACTAGTTAATAGTCTCAATTACTAGTTTTTATAATACATCAGGAGCTAATGAGAGAATTTTAGTAAAACGAAATTTTCTCAATTCTTCAGTGATTGCACCAAAAATCCTAGATCCTTTTGGATTTCCTTTTTGATCAATGACAACTGCTGCATTGTCATCGTATTTTATTATCATACCATCTTCACATTTGAATTCCTTACATGTCCGTACAATTACAGCTCGAATTACTTCAGATTTTTCTAGAGACATATTGGGAACTGCTTCTTTGATTACAGCAACAATAACATTACCAATTTGAGCATATCGTTGATTACTAGCTCCTATGATTCGAATACACATCAATTTGCGAGCACCGCTGTTATCTGCTACATTCAACATAGTTTGAGGTTGAATCATATCTTTCTTTTTTTTTTTTTAATTTCTAAATTTTAAATTTCAGTACAAAAATAAAATAAAAAATATTTTCTATCCAGAAAAAAATAAACCTACACTTGCTTTTTAATCTTTAATACTTTATCCTTCTTCCTCTACATTTCTATTCTGAAATAAGAAATTGAGTTTGTATAGGCATTTTGTGAGCAGCTATTGAGATAGCTCTTCTAGCAATAGTTTCTGATACTCCACTCATTTCATAAAGTATTCGACCTGGTTTAATAACGCATACCCAATATTTTGGATCTCCTTTACCTGAACCCATGCGTGTTTCCGTAGTCCTTATTGTAACAGGTTTGTCGGGAAACATACGTACCCATATTTTTGCACCACGACGCACATATCGTGTTATTGCCCTTCGTCCTGCTTCTATTTGTCTAGCTGTAATCCAAGCAGGTTCAAGTGCTTGAAGAGCATATCTGCCAAAAGAAATCGAATTGCCTCGACGAGATATTCCCTTCATTCTTCCTCTATGTTGTTTACGAAATCTAGTTTTTTTGGGGTTATAGTCGATGGTTCTTTTTTGAATCTCATCTCTATTGCAAAACAGGACATGAGAATTTCTTCTCATCCGGCTCCTCGCGAATAAAAAAAAATAAAAAGCTATTTCGCGGGCGAATATTGACTGTTTTCTTTTTCATTTTTTTCTTTCATTCGTAGGTTCGATTCATCACTTTCAAAATAAATAATTAAATGTTTTCTTAGTTTGTTCCGCCATCCCACCTAATGAATTTTTAGAATTTTTTTAATATAATTCTATATAGTCAAAGGTTCTGTCGTTCCCATAGCTTCTCTATTCATGATTAGGCCCAAACTCTGCAATGGAGCTTCCAACAAAATTTGTTTTTGAGTCAATTTCCTTAGTTTTATTAACTCAGGACTCTTTATTTTTTTTTTTATTTTATTAATATTTCTCTTTTTTCAGTATTTTTGAATTGAATATTTGATTAAGATTCAAATTTTGATTATGGATGCTTTGTTACACTGCTTTTTCTTTTATCACGTGATTTATAGACCATACATATTGGGATGATATAACATTGATATCTTGTTCTTTCTTTCTATCACCTTTCCTTTTATAAAAATCCCTTTATTTTTACTTAAATAAATAATCGGATTTTTTCTCTATGAATTAGAGAAAAAAGAAGAGATTTCAGTTGCTATAAATATAGAATTTATTCATATTTAAATCATTATAGTGACTTTTTCTTGGGATCTTGATAATACGAAGCAATAGGTTGGTTTTTTTTTGATTAAAAAAAAATAAGTTTTTAGTAAGAATAAGTTTTTAGTAAGGATTAGTTGACTTTTTCAATTCTTATTTTTAAATTTTAAAGAAAAAACTAACGAATCACACACTAAGCATAGCAATTATACTAATAGAGTCAATCAGATTTTTATTTAACCCTAACTAATTCGATTTGAATTCTTTGTTTTTTTTTCTTTAATGGATATGGAAAGACAAAGTCAATTTTTTCTACTTTATTAATTCTACTTTCTAAATATCCAAATTTTTAAGCCTAAAACTCCGTAGACAGCTTGAATTGTATGAGAATAATAATCCATTTTGGTACAAATTATTTGTAGGGGTAGTTTACCGTTTCTTTTACTTTCTTTACGCGCGATATCTTTTCCGTCGATACGGCCTGCGAGTTGTATTTTGATTCCTTTTATACCTGTAGATTTAGTTATATCAATAGCTTTTTTCATTGTCTTTCTAAACGGAACTCTATGTTTTAATTGTAAGGCTATAAATTCTGCAATAAGATTAGGGTGGCTATAAAGTGGTTCTTCAGCGTATTCGACGAGTTGAATACGAAGTCTTCTGGGATATTTTGTGGGGTATATAGAATAGAAGAATTCTTGTTTTTCTATATTTTCCTTGAAATCTTTCAGTGTTTCCCCTTTCAATAAGAATTTTGGTACCAATCCGCTATAGATTATGATTCGTACAAATGTTTTTTTTGCTCTAACTCCTTGTTTTTCAATTTGTATACGTATAATTCCTTCAAAGCCTAAGGGGGGTAGGCCTGAGGGAGGTAGGCCTAAGGGAGGTCGACTTAATTTACTTTTTTTTAAATAATGTTTTTTCTTCTTTTTATTCTTTTTCTTTTTTTGTTTTAATTGTTTTTGTTTTAATTGTTTTAATTTTAATTGTCTTAAATAATATTCTTGTAGTTCTTCTTGTGTTAATTGTTTTAAATAATATTCTTGTAGTTCTGTTTGTGAATATTCTTTTTTAGCAATTTTTAGAAATTCTTTGATTTTTTTTTGTATATAATTCTTGAAAAAATTTCGTATTTTTCGATCTTCTTGTATACTCGTAGAATATTTTTTTGGTTCTTCAAACCAAACAGAATGATGACTGTGGGTTGTACCAAGTCTTAAACAAAGTGGATTTGTTTTTTGTCCCATAATTTTCTATTTTATTTTATTTTTTTCATCCATATCTTTTTAATTTAATATCTAAATTTTAGATTAATCTAATAAAGATTTCGATTTTTCCTTTAGTACAATTGTTATAAGACACGTGATTCTTTTTATTGGATAACTGTGTCCTTGAGCACAGAGTCTTGTCTTTTTTCTAATAGTACTCCTATGGACTTCGGCTTTACTAATGAATAATTCAGCATTGTTTAAACCCATATTATGATTAGCATTTCTTGCTGCAGAATACACTAATTTGAAAATGAGAGAAGATGCTTGATAAGGCATGAATTTGAGTATGGTAAGTGTTTCTTCATAAGAACGTCCGCGAATCTGATCAATTATTCTTCGCGCTTTGGAAGCAGAAATACCTATATGTTGAGTTAAAACTTGGACTCCTTTACTTGAACTTGAGTTCTTTTTCATAGGGTTATTCTCTAGTTTTTTAAGATTTTTCATAAGATTCTTTCTCCTTAATCTTTGTTTGATCCCTATTTTTTTTTATTCTTCATTACAGATTTATTATCGTTATCGTTTCTTTCATCTATCGGGTCCTCCCGGGTAGGCGCGAATTCTCCCAATTTGTGACCTTTCATAGAATCTGTTATATAAATAGGTATATGTTCCTTTCCATTATGAATACCGATTGTATGGCCAACCATTGAGGGTATAATAGTTGATGCCCGAGACCAAGTGACTATTAGTTCTCTCTCCTCCCCCTTTTTGATTTTTTCAAATGTTTCCGATAAATGCTTAGCTACAAATCTTTTCTTTACTACAATTCTTTCTTTGACAATTCTTTCTTTGACAATCCTTTTTTTGACAATCCTTTTTTTGACAATCCTTTTTTTTTCACCTATCACAGCTGATTACTCCTTTTTTTGCATGGAAAAGATTCATTGTCATTCTATGTCCAATAGAATGATCTAAGTATCGAGGTCAGAATCAATACAATAATTCGGAATGGAAAAAAGACAAAATACTTTCTTTAGCTAGATAAGGGGCGGATGTAGCCAAGTGGATCAAGGCAGTGGATTGTGGATCCACCATGCGCGGGTTCAATTCCCGTCGTTCGCCCATCCCATTATTTCGAATTCCAAAAATTCGATTTGGAATATTCCTATTTACGGCGACGAAGAATCAAGCTATCACTATATTTTCTCCTTTTCCTACTTCTTCTTCCAAGCGCAGGATAACCCCAAGGAGTTGCGGGTTTTTTTCTACCAATTGGGGCTTTTCCTTCACCGCCCCCGTGTGGATGGTCCACAGGGTTCATAACTACTCCTCTTACCACAGGACGCTTACCTAGCCAACACTTCGATCCAGCTCTACCCAAACTCTTGAGCTTCGCCCCAACATTACCCACTTGTCCGATTGTTGCTAAGCAGTTTTGGGATATCAAACGAACCTCCCCAGATGGTAATCTTAATGTGGCTGATTTACCCTCTTTTGCAATCAGTCTCGCTACAGCACCTGCTGCTCTAGCTAATTGTCCGCCTTTTCCATGTGTGAATTCTATGTTATGTATGGCCGTGCCTAAAGGCATATCGGTTGAAGTAGATTCTTCTTTTTTATCAAAAAAACCCCTTCCCAAACTGTACAAGCTTCTTACAAAGCATACGGCTTTCTAGATGTATATGATGATATAGAAAAAAATAGATCTTTTCATCGTATAATGAAGTATCACATGAATGGATATAGAGGAATCCGAATCTGATGAATCATTCATGTTATCATCTTCTACACCCTAGGTCTCTCCGTTCCGTCATCTGGCTTATGTTTCTCATGTAGCATTCAGACCGAATGACTCTATCAAATTACGTCGATACTTCCACATATTACGGGTAACGTAGGAGACATCTCTTCGGTGGATCTTCATTACCACTGCTTAGCTTTCAATTCGCCTCTGACCATCAAATGAAATGTGAATAACCCTCCTCTCTTTGAAAGAAGGTGCGCTTCCAGTTCTGTGCGTGCTTCAAACAGTTTTCTCCATATTACCATATCTCGAGAGTCAATAATTTTCTATGAGAAACTACTGAACTCAATCACTTGCTGCCGTTACTCAACAGTTTTCTGTTGAGGTCTATTCCATAGAGGTACTCCAATTGGATCAGTGATCGATTTATAGGTTTTGTCGTAAACCTAATTGGTTACTTCCAATTACGTAAATCAATAGTTCAAACCGCACTCAAAGGTAGGGCATTTCCCATTGATATAAAAGCTTCTGTACCAGAAGCAATGGTATCTCCAATTCTAGCTCCTCTGGGATGTAAAATATATCTCTTCTCACCATCCCCGTAGTGTATAAGACAAATGTATGCATTTCGATTAGGGTCGTATTCTATGGTTACGATTCTACCAGATATGCTTTTTTGATTCCGTCGAAAATCGATTCGACGGTATAAGCGCTTATGACCCCCCCCTCTATGCCTTACGGTAATGATTCCTCTGGCATTACGACCTTTACTACAATGATGTCGTCCATAGATCAATTTATTTCGTGGATTGGATTTCATTTGACTGTCTACGGCTCCTTTGCGTGTGCTCGTACTTGAGATTTTGTATAAATGGATCGCCATGTTATTAAGTATTTTTCTTGAAGTTCTTTTCTCTAGAAGAGGTGGAATAGAATAACCCGGTGCAAGCGGAATGATCATACGCCTCTAATGCATTGTATGTCCCATAATAAGTGCCCCTCTTTCGGGGTAGAAGATGACTATTCATAGCTATTACCTTAACAAGAAGAGTTCGACCCAATCCTTGATTTCTGTCTTTGTTGATCCTGATTCGACATTAGAAGTATACAAGGTCTTCAAGTTCAATTTGTCATTGTTGAACAAATGCTTATCTACTTCTCCTTCCTCTCGGTATCTTTCTGAGAATTTCTTCTTTATATTTGACGAGAGTCAAAATAGTCAAATTCTTGATCCTCTCAAAAATCCATTATTGTCTAAGAAATATCGACATTCCCATTTTCCAGATTGTTCAAAATCTTCTATGTGGATCTAAGAATCTCATATCAATAGAAACCATCTTCTCATCCGTAGGACTCCAAGTACCCGAATCAATCAAAGATTCGATTCGATCGAAACTCTCCATTGGTAAATGAAATGCACAATGTTGACAAATATATTTGTTTTTTTGCGCATATTTTTTGTAAATGGATGTCTCACAATTTTCACAATAAGTCTGTAAATGAGCGTATGGCCCAAATACATCGTCTTGATTTTGATATTTAATGAAAGATTGATTCTTCCCGAAGACTTTTTCCTGTAACTACTGCATATTTGATTCCATCCATAAATCCATTTTCTTACCTATGAGTTTCAGTATCGATCAGAATCCTAGTTCTTACTCTTCCTATGTTATGGTATGAATATACTATACCAATTAATTCGTTATGTATGGATGAGGAGATCCCATTGATAGAGAGCCAATTCCGATAGACTTTTTGAACGTTCCCATTAGCGTGCATCCAGTAGGAATTGAACCTACGAATTTGCCAATTATGAGTTGGGCGCTTTAACCATTCAGCCATGGATGCTTAACATAATAGGTATATTAAGATTATTGATCATAATCTCAACATTGGATCAAGAACGGGGTCAGAGAGAGCTAATTCGTCTAAAGCCATCGAACCGGCCCAACCAGCAACTAGAGTTGCTTTCATTATATAAAAAGAATAAAAAGAAAGCAATCGACCGCGATCATTCAATACGACAGTATGAACACGATACCAAGGTAAACCCATGGAAATATCCCTTTATCAAAGAGAAATAGAAACTATGTCACTTTATTTTATCAAAATTCAGAAGACTCTATAATGGGTACCTAAACTTTTGATACTGTGTACCTAAACTTTTTTTCAGTAGATTCTGTGGGTTCATTTTGATTTCATCTCATTGAAAATCAAAATAAGGGAACAACTCTGTTCGTAAGAACAAAGAGAAGCAGATCTATTCTATACCCGATAAGTACCAATACGCAACGGGAAGATTGCATTATTGGAGAATAAATGGATACTTTTTGATCATTCGAATGATCAATCAATCCCTTCGTTACAGTTTTTTTGAATCGACAAGAAATCATGGATTTTCACCTTTCCTTATTGAAGTGAATAAAGGATATGCATTTTTTGGTTCAATTTTTGGAATATTAGGAATACCAAAAGTATCTTTTCAACGTCCTAGAACCGAACCGAAAAGCTTGGCTTGACATATAGTGCGACTTGTCAAATATATTGGGTCATATGGGATTTACCCCTTCTCTTCCCCGATCGAGATATCTTCTGTTTCGCCGAAGAGATATTGTATTGAGTAAACCATCATTCATTCGGAGCACGAAGTAAAATTTCAATATGAACTTTTTTTTCGAAAATAGCTAATTCGTTAAGTTAATAGGACAAGGAAAATCCATTAATAGGAGAGAAAATCCATTAATAAAATCAATTCAAAAAAAGGATTTTCACAAGTTCTACAAAGAACTTTACTTTATTATTATCTTATTTTTCACTCAATAACATATGAAAAAAACTCGCATAAGAAATTGTAGAAACGATCTCCACGGTGTCGTCAAAAATTTGTTAACAGATGTCGTATTTTTTTAACTGGTGTCGTATTTGTTGTAGTAGCGATTCGTGTCCATAATCGAAATACCCATATAGGAGAAAGACAAAATATCTATTTGACGGAGTTTCTTCCTATTAATAATGAGGATCTTACATATCAAAAATTCCTCAATGGTCAAAAAAAACCTTTTTTTTGACTATTTATGCAAGGGTATCTTACATAAAGATACCTCAGGATCAGGAAAGTGGTGACACATTGTATAAATCTTTCATGTATAAAATAGATAAATTCTATCAAAAAATCTACATGAAATTCTATATATCTTTCATTTTTCCAAGAACTCTTTATCGAATGAAATCCCATCGAGAATTCTCTAAATTTTTCATTTGTCCAATTCCATTTCATCCAATTCAATTGGATCCAATTAAAGTAGATTATAGTTCTTTCATTTCAAAAAGAAAATTCAAATCGATCCAGAATTCTATAGAGCTAGTTCCTCGATCAAGTACCTTTTCAGATGGAAGACGGACCTGGGAGATCTTTTTTGGAAATCTATGATTTTTTGGAAATCTATGACTATGAATTGATCGGATTCAAAAGTAAAAAACATGTGTCAATATCTCACAAACATGGAGTGTGAATCAAATCCATGTTCTGATAAATCTTTCCCATCCGGAAAGAAGGAAAATGGAGTCTTTTTCGTTTTCGAAGGAAAAAGAAATAAATTCGTAAACGTAACATGAAGATATATAGAAGAAAGCAATCTTATTTCTTTAATCATTTTCGAAGGAGATATTCAAGATCGTAATTATTATTACCAATACAAAATTTATAAAAGATTTCTGCTAATGACATTGGATACGATGGGGTTCGAACTTAGAAATCCTTTCCAACATTTATTCCTGCTTGATATTCCCAAACTTGGTATCCAAAATTGAGGATATATTGGATATACCGTGGGTAATTCTTGAAAACATTCTTGACTCTGATAAGTGAGAAAATCTTTTTGAAATGAACTCTGATATGATAAATAATAAGATTTCGAGTATTTTTATATCCCTAAAACTAATAAATAAGACTCATCTGTCTGGAAAAAAGAATGATTCTTTCTTTTAATGGGTCTTCTCCTTTTCTTTCTTTGACACTTTCTTTATTTTCATATGAGTCATTGATACCGGATCAGTTCTTCTTATTAATCCCTTTCGTTCTTATTTTTGCTGGATATCTCGCTTGTTTCAACCTTAGTTCATATGCTACTGTTGAAGCATGAATTGAAATCTTAGATCAAAGCACTATGTATGGATGATATAAACTGCCTAAACAAGACATGAATAAAGGAACTATTCATTATACTTTCCCCGGTTCCATTTCTACCGCGGGCCTTACGCAATCGATCGGATGATATAGATATCCCTTCAACACAACATAGGTCATCGAAAGGATCTAGGACAA